GTTCCTATATCAATGGGAAATGCCCTACCTTTGAGTGCGGTTTGAACTATTGATTTACGTAATTGGAAGTAACCAATTAGGTTTACGACGAAACCTAGAAATCGATCACTGATCCAATTGGAGTACCTCTACGGGATAGACCTCAACAGAAAACTGTTGAGTAACGGCAGCAAGTGATTGAGTTCAGTAGTTCCTCATAGAAGATTATTGACTCTAGAGATATGGTAATATGGAGAAGACAAAATTGTTTGAAGCGCGCACAGAACCGGAAGCGCCCCTTGTTTCAAAGAGAGGAGGACGGGTTATTCACATTTCATTTGATGGTCAGAGGCGAATTGAAAGCTAAGCAGTGGTAATTAGAAAGACCCCCCGGGGAAAAAGAGAGATGTCTCCTACGTTACCCGTAATATGTGCAAGTATCGACGTAATTTCATAGAGTCATCCGGTCTGAATGCTACATGAAGAACATAAGCCAGATGACGGAACGGGGAGACCTAGGATGTAGAAGATCATAACATAAGTGATTCGGCAGATTTGGATTCCTATATATCCACTCATGTGGTACTTCATCATACGATTCATATAAGATCCATCTGTCTAGATATCATCATATACATCTAGAAAGCCGTATGCTTTGGAAGAAGCTTGTACAGTTTGGGAAGGGGTTTTGATTGATAAAAAAGAAGAATCTACTTCAACCGATATGCCCTTAGGCACGGCCATACATAACATAGAAATCACACTTGGAAAGGGTGGACAATTAGCTAGAGCAGCAGGCGCTGTAGCGAAACTGATTGCAAAAGAGGGTAAATCGGCCACATTAAGATTACCATCTGGGGAGGTCCGTTTGATATCCAAAAACTGCTTAGCAACAGTCGGACAAGTGGGTAATGTTGGGGTGAACCAAAAGAGTTTGGGTAGAGCCGGATCTAAGTGTTGGCTAGGTAAGCGTCCTGTAGTAAGAGGAGTAGTTATGAACCCTGTAGACCATCCCCATGGGGGCGGTGAAGGGAGAGCCCCAATTGGTAGAAAAAAACCCACAACCCCTTGGGGTTATCCTGCGCTTGGAAGAAGAAGTAGGAAAAGGAACAAATATAGTGATAGTTTTCTTCTTCGTCGCCGTAAATAGGAACATTGAAAATCGAATTTTTGGAATTGGAAATAATATGATGGGCGAACGACGGGAATTGAACCCGCGCATGGTGGATTCACAATCCACTGCCTTGATCCACTTGGCTACATCCGCCCCTTCCCTTATCTAGCTAAAGGATTTTCTCTTTTTTCCATTCATCATTATACTTCAGATTCAGATCGAGATATTGGACATAGAATGCCCATTTCAAAAATGTAAAAAAAGGAGTAATCAGCCGTGACACGTTCACTCAAAAAAAATCCTTTTGTAGCTAATCATTTATCGGGAAGAATTGAAAAACTCAACAGGAGGGAGGAGAAAGAAATCATAGTGACTTGGTCTCGGGCATCTACCATTATACCCACAATGATTGGCCATACAATCGCTATTCATAATGGAAAGGAACATTTACCTATTTATATCACAGATCGTATGGTCGGTCACAAATTGGGAGAATTTGCACCTACTCTCACTTTCGTGAGACACGCAAGAAACGATAAGAAATCTCGTCGTTAGTCGTTCTACTAAGTATTCATGCGAAAAGCCTTATCTTATATCTTAAGAGTCTTTATCTTATAGTCAGAGTAGAGGTATATTTATTTTCTTTTTCATAAGACTTAGACTTTTCTGACTTATCTTATACTATACTTCACCTAGGCACTTATCATTCATTGGCGGGGGAGAACTTTTATGATAAAGAACGAAAATTCGGATAGAGAAGCAAAAGTTTTAGCTCAACATATATATATGTCTGTTTTCAAAGCACGAAGAGTAATTGATCAGATTCGGGGACGTTCTTATGAAGAAACACTCATGATACTGGAACTAATGCCTTATTGGGCATCTTATCCAATTTTAAAATTAGTTTATTCTGCAGCAGCAAATGCTAGTCATAATATGGGTTTAAATGAAGCTGATTTATTTATTAGTAAAGCTGAAGTCAATAGAGGTGCTATTTTAAAAAAGTTAAAACCCCGGGCTCGAGGACGTAGTTATATGATAAAAAAAACCACTTGTCATATAAAGATTTCTTTAAAATCTAAAATTTAGATTCCTATTTAGAAAAAAATGGATGGAAAAAGAATATAAAAATATGGGACAAAAAATAAATCCACTTGGTTTCAGACTTGGAAAAACTCAAAGTCATCATTCTTTTTGGTTCGCAAAATCAAAGAATTTTTCCATGGGTCTACAAGAAGATGAAAGAATACGGAATTGTATTAAGGACTATGTAAAAAAAAATAAGAAAATATCCTCAGGTTTCGAAGGAATTGCCCATATAGTAATTCAAAAAAGAATAGATTTGATTCAGGTCATAATCTACATTGGATTTCCCAACTTATTAATAGAAGGACGGACACGGGGAGTCGAAGAATTACAGATGAATGTACAAAAAGAGTTTCATTCTGTAAACCGGAGACTCAATATTGCTATCACAAGAATTGAAAAGCCTTATGGACAACCTAATATTCTTGCAGAATATATAGCTTTACAATTAAAAAATAGAGTCTCATTTCGAAAGGCAATGAAAAAAGCTATTGAATTAACTGAACAAACGGGTACAAAAGGAATTCAAGTGCAAATTGCAGGACGTATCGACGGAAAAGAGATTGCACGTATCGAATGGATCAGAGAAGGCAGGGTTCCCTTACAAACAATTCGCGCTAAAATTGATCACTGTTCCCATACAATAAGAACTATCTATGGAGTCTTAGGCATCAAAATTTGGATATTTGTAAACCAAGAATAAGAAAAGAAGAATAATGGGTCTTTCTTTATCTCGCCATTCTGCTCATTGATAAAAAAGATTTCGAAACTCTTTTCTGATTTTTTTCTTAATCAAAGAAAAACAAACAATTATAATTATATAAGGTTGAATAAAAATTTGATTTACCCTTTGATTTCATTTAGATTTTATTATAATTGCTATGCTCAGTGTGTGACTCGTTAGTTTTTTCTTTAGAGTTTAGAATTTAGATTGAAAAAAGAAAAAAGAAACAGTCTGACCCGACTATAAACTTAGTAACTATCAAAACTCAAGAAACTCAAAACTAAAAACCAACTTATTGCTTCGTATTGTCGAGATCCCAAGAAACAGTCACTATATGACTGAATTGATCATATAGTTGTAGCAACTGAAATCCTTTTAATAAGAAAGAAATATGAGATTATGAATTGTGAAAAAAAGGGGGGATGTGGAAAAATGGAAGGATGATAGAAAGAGAGAATAAAGATATAAATGATATATGATTCCCATATGTATGGTTTATGAAGAATTACCCCATAAAAAAGGCAGTGTTATAAAGCATCAACATCAATATATAATAAAAATAAAAAATATCTAATTACAATAGAATAAGAAATATACAAATAAAAAAGAGAAACTATAGAAGAAAATAAATTAAATAAATGAAATTAAAATAATAATCTAAATAATTTAAAAATAATTTAATCAATAGGATTTAATCAATATGGATAATATAGTCTATTATGTAAGATATCAAAGTAAGATATCAAAGAAATGAAAATAGAGAATCTAAAGAATAGAAAATAGAGAAGAATTTCATCGAGCTTCGGGTTCAGAAAAACTGAGGAGATTGACTCGGAAACAAAGAACAGATTTTGTTGAGAGCTCCATTGCAGAGTTCAAGCCTAAGCATTCATAGAGAAGCTATGGGAACGATGGAACCTGTGATTACATAGGATTTTCTTGAAAACGAATCAATCCTAATGATTCATTGGGTAGGATGGCGGAATGAACCAAGAAAAAAATATTTATTCTGAATGGTCATGAATTGACCCTACAAATGAAGGAGCAAAGAGTTAATATTCGCCCGCGAAACCTTTCTTTATTTTTCTTTAATTTCAGAATTTCTTTTATTAGAAATTTCGATAAAATAAAATAGAAAAACACGCCTAGTTATATATAAAGCTACCTATGTAACAAATTCAAAAATTCTATATAAAAATTAGTATATTCTTTCTTATTTTATTTTGATAGAATGAAATACAGAAATACGTGTGTATACTGTGTATATCTAATATCTAATTATAATATTATTGAATCATTTAATTCGTGAGGAGCTGGATGAGAAGAAACTCTCATGTCCGGTTTTGCAATAGAGATGGAATTCAGAAACAACCATCAACTATAACCCCAAAAGAACCAGATTTCGTAAACAACATAGAGGTCGAATGAAGGGAATATCTTGCCGAGGCAATCAGATTTGTTTTGGCAGATACGCTCTTCAGGCACTTGAACCTGCTTGGATCACAGCTAGACAAATAGAAGCAGGGCGAAGAGCAATGACACGATATGCGCGTCGTGGCGGAAAGATATGGGTACGTATCTTTCCCGATAAACCTGTTACTGTGAGACCTACAGAAACACGTATGGGTTCAGGCAAGGGATCCCCCGAATATTGGGTATCCGTTGTTAAACCGAGCCGAATACTTTATGAAATTAGTGGAGTATCAGAAACTGTAGCCAAAGCTGCTATGAAAATAGCAGCATGCAAAATGCCTATACGAACTCAATTTGTTATTTCAGGATAGGTAAACAAAAGTAAAAGTAAAAGAAGAAGGAGTATGGATAATGAAAAAACAACTACGGATTTCTTTATCTCTGGACAGACAATATTTCTTTTTTTTTCATTATCCCTTGCATTTAAATAAGAGATTAAAATAAAAATGATATGATTCAACCTCAGACCCTTTTGAATGTAGCGGATAACAGTGGAGCTCAAGAATTGATGTGTATTCGAATCATAGGAACTGGTAATCACCGATATGCTCATATTGGCGATGTTATTGTTGCTGTAATCAAAGAAGCAGTGTCCAACATGCCTCTAGAAAGATCAGAAATAATTAGAGCTGTGATTGTACGCACGTGTAAAGAACTCAAACGTGACAACGGCATGATAATACGATATGATGACAACGCAGCGGTTATCATTGATCAAGAAGGAAATCCAAAAGGAACTCGAATCTTTGGTGCGATTGCTCGAGAATTGCGACAGTTGAATTTTACTAAAATAGTTTCATTAGCACCCGAAGTCTTATAGATTCTTATAGATGAAAATAGGATAGATCCTAAATAGATCTGATTAATAGATTGTGTCTCATGTATATACTTTAAATTTCTAAGAGATTTTAATTCTTAATAATGAAATAATAAAAAAATTTATTAAAAAATAAAACAAAAAAGAAGCATGTTGATTATCTAAAAATTAGAAGGCACCAATAACTATAGTTCATCATGGGTAGGGACATTATTGCCGATATAATAACTTCTATAAGAAATGCTGACATAGATCAAAAAGGAAGAGTTCAAATAGTATCTACTAATATCACTAAAAACATTGTGAAAATACTTTTACGAGAAGGTTTTATTGAAAACGTTCGAAAACATCAAGAAAGTCAAAAAAATTTCTTGGTTTCAACCTTACGACATAGAAAGGTTAGGAAAGGGAATAAAATAAGATTAAAGCGTATCAGCCGACCCGGTCTACGAATCTATTCCAACTATCAACGAATTCCTAAGATTTTAGGTGGAATGGGAATTGTAATTCTTTCTACTTCTCGAGGTATAATGACAGATCGAGAAGCTCGACTAGAAAAAATTGGAGGAGAAATTTTGTGTTATATATGGTGATTCTACCAGGGTACCCTAATTTTATCTTGAACTTACTCTTTGTAAAAGAGAGAGGAGAAGTGAATTATAGAACTCTTCTTCTATTAGTTAATACTTAAAGGGGGTTCCCTGGAATGAAAGAACAAAAATTGATTCATGAGGGTTTAATTACTGAATCACTTCCCAACGGTATGTTCCGAGTTCAATTAGATAATGAAGATCTAATTCTAGGTTATATTTCAGGGAGAATCCGACGCAGTTTTATACGTATACTACCCGGAGATAGAGTAAAAATCGAAATGAGTCGTTATGATTCAACCAGGGGGCGTATAATTTATAGACTTCGCAAAAAAGATTCGAACGATTAGATCATTCTTTGAAACATCCTTTTCGTAGGGATATAATTCGAAGTTCAAAAATGCAATAAACTCATTTTTGTTTACAAAAAAATAGATTCAGAATGAAAATAAGGAATGATAAATATGAAAATAAGGGCTTCTGTTCGTAAAATTTGTGAAAAATGTCGTTTGATTCGTAGGCGGGGGCGAATTATAGTCATTTGTTCCAATCTGAGACATAAACAGAGACAGGGGTAATCCTTCTCAAGTTCTAAATCAAGAACTTTTTAAAAGAAAAACCCATGTACATGTAAAAATAAAGGATTCGTTTTTATATTAAATAGCTATCTCCGTATCTTTCTGATTCTTCTTTCTTTTTATTTTATTCTTATGAATATGATCTAATAAAATATGACAAAACCTATAGCAAAAATTGGTTTACGTAAGAATGCACGTATTGGTTCAAAAAAGAATGAACGTAGAATACCAAAAGGAGTTATTCATGTTCAAGCGAGTTTCAACAATACTATTGTAACTGTTACAGATGTACGAGGTCAGGTGGTTTCTTGGGCTTCCGCAGGTACTTCTGGATTCAGAGGCACAAGAAAAGGAACACCCTATGCTGCTCAAGCCGCGGCATTTAATGCTATTCGTACATTAATTGATCAGGGTATGCAACGAGCAGAAGTTATGATAAAGGGTCCAGGTCTCGGAAGAGATGCGGCATTACGAGCCATTCGGAGAAATGGGATGCTATTAAGTTTCGTACGTGATGTAACACCCATGCCGCATAATGGGTGTCGCCCTCCTAAAAAAAGACGTGTGTAGAAATAATAATTCAAGAGATTCCAAGAGAAATAAATGATTCAATGATCTGATCCAATAATCATAAAGAAAAGAAAAATAATAGTATGGTTCGAGAAGAAGTAGCAGGATCCACTCGAAAACTAAAGTGGAAATGTGTTGAATCAAGAGTAGACAGCAAGCGTCTTTATTATGGTCGTTTTGTTCTGTCCCCGCTTATGAAAGGTCAAGCCGATACCATAGGTATTGCCATGCGAAGGGCTTTACTTGGAGAAATAGAAGGAACATGTATCACACGTGCAACATCTGAAAATGTTCTGCATGAATATTCTACGATAGCGGGTATTGAAGAATCAGTACATGAGATTTTAATAAATTTGAAAGAGATTGTATTGAAAAGTAATCTCTATGGAGTTAGGGACGCATCCATTTGCGTCAGGGGACCTAAATATATAACAGCTCAAGATATTATCTCACCACCTTCTGTACAAATAGTTGACACGACACAGCATATAGCTAACCTGACAGAACCAATTGATTTGTGTATTGAATTACAAATCAAGAGAGGTCGTGGATATCATATGAAATCCACAAATGAATCTCACGAGGGAAGTTATCCTATAGATATTGTATCTATGCCTGTTCGAAATGCAAATCATAGTATTCATTCTTATGGGAATGGGAATGAAAAACAAGAAATACTCTTTCTAGAAATATGGACGAATGGAAGTTTAACTCCTAAAGAAGCACTTTATGAAGCTTCTCGTAATTTGATTGATTTATTGATTCCTTTTCTACATGCAGAGGAAGAGTACATGAATTTAGAGGAAAATGAAAACAGATGGAATCTACCCTTTTTTTCCTTTCAAGACAGATTCACTAATCTCAAGAAAAACAAAAAAGGAATTCCATTGACATGTATTTTTATTGACCAATCAGAATTGTCTTCCAGGACCTATAATTGTCTCAAAAGGTCCAATATACATACATTATTGGACCTTTTGAATCACAGTCAAGAAGATCTTATGAAAATGGAATATTTTCGCATAGAAGATATAAAACAGATATTGGGCACTCTACAGAAGCATTTTGCAATCAATTTACCTAAGAAAAATTTTTCATTTTAAATCCATTGGAATTTTTTAGATTTTAGAATTAGAAATCAAATAAAAAATAATAGAATCAGTTTTGAATCTCCGACACAGTCCATATGTTTGCAGAATAGATACATAATAAGATTGATGTATCTAGGGAAGATCCAGAAGAGGATCTTCCTTAGATACCTATGTCATGGTATTTAACTTTGAAAAAGACCTAAAGTGAGGGATTTCTCGATAGGTAAAGTTGCTCCAATACCTAACCAAAGAGCTACTGCGGTACCGATCAAAAATACTGTTGTAGCTACTGGACGACGAAATGGATTTTGGAATTTATTGACATTCTCCAAAAAAGGTACTGTCAATAATCCTATTGGTACTGAAACCATTAAAAGAACACCCAATAATTTATTGGGCACTGTGCGAAGTATTTGAAATACGGGAAAGAAGTACCATTCGGGTAATATTTCCAACGGAGTTGCAAACGGATCCGCTGGTTCACCTATCATTGACGGCTCTAGAACTGCTAAACCCACACTACATGCAATAGTGCCTAGGATTACTACTGGAAAAATATATAAAAGATCATTGGGCCATGCGGGTTCTCCATAATAATTATGTCCCATCCCTTTAGCCAATTTAGCTCTTAATACAGGATCATTCAAATCAGGTTTCTTTGTTATTTGGATAGGTGTTAACTCTTGTGGATCCATCCCCCAAAAGAACCGGACATGATAATTTTTTATCATCCGGCTCGAGCAAGAATCAAAAGAATTACAGAAATAGATCCATAGAACATAAATAGGCCCACAGAAGACCTATATTTTATACATATCTACATATATAATGTAGAATGACTCTATGTAATAAACTATTTATCAAATTCCATTTTCCCGAGTTTCAACGATTCATTATTCATTGCAAATAATTCAGTTCTGGCAACAGGGAAATGCTCAATACCCAAGTCGGCTTACAAATTTGATCATGATCAAGTGCTTTTTGGATTGTCTCATATCTTTTGGTTGGTATTTATCCTCACAACATTTCGATTGTATTACATAAACAAAATACAAAGTTTTTACTTGTTACTAATAAAGTCTAGCCCCTGTTCTTCCTTAGATCCCTTATTTAACTCCGATAGTATAATAGATCAGGGTCGATGCAAAGGAAATGAATGCATCTATATACTATAAAAGATTTACTAAGATTACTATCCAATTAATACGAAATACTAAATACTAATACTATCAATTAATTATATAATTATAATAAATTTACTAAAAAAAAATCAAACAAAGTAAATAAATAGAACATTGGATCATTCCACATAACTTATTCTAGGGATCTTACGGAGCCTGTTCATGTATGACATGATTCGTGTATGATCATAGAAAATATTCTCCTCAAGTTAAAACCGGCCTATCCTATGCTACATAAAGGGACTGACATGATGGTTGGATGTGGAGACACGTTGGGTTGTGAATTCCAACTTGGCGGATAAAACCATATATATATCTGCATGGACCAATCAATAGTTCAAGTCACACACTCCCATAATCCATCCCCTTTTAGGAAAATATACTTCAACTATTCGATTCGTATCAAATAAAAAATACTTCAGAATTGAATAGAAGTATCCAAAGAACATGCCTTATTTTTCAATAATACATATTTGTAGCAATAAAAGACTCTTGTTCCTCCCCGATATGATAAATTACAAATATCTATGATCTGCCTTCTCTATAAAGGACCCGAAATACCTTGCTTACGTATCATTGGAAAGTGCATTAACATAAATACGGCAGTAAGAAGAGGCAATACAAAAGTATGTAAACTATAAAAACGAGTCAAAGTGGACTGGCCCACACTAGCACTTCCACGTAATAATTCTACCAAAGGTGATCCTATTATAGGAATAGCTTCAGGTACGCCTGTTACAATTTTTACTGCCCAATAGCCAATTTGGTCCCGAGGTAAGGAATAACCAGTTACGCCAAAAGATGCGGTCAATACAGCCAGAACTACCCCTGTAACCCAAGTTAATTCGCGGGGTTTTTTAAAACCCCCCGTAAGATACACACGAAATACGTGCAAAATCATCATTAGAACCATCATACTTGCTGACCATCGATGAACTGATCGAATTAACCAACCAAAGTTGGCCTCAGTCATTATGTATTGAACAGAGGAAAAAGCCTCTGTAACAGTTGGACGATAGTAAAAGGTCATAGCAAAACCCGTAGCTACTTGTACTAAAAAACAAGTCAGCGTAATCCCCCCTAAACAATAAAATATATTGACATGAGGAGGAACATATTTACTAGTTATATCATCTGCAATCGCTTGAATCTCGAGACGTTCCTCGAACCAATCATATACTTTATTGAGATAGGTAAACCAAGAAAGACTCCCCCTCTTAGAGCCGTATATGAAAATTTCATCTCGTACGGCTCAAGCCGAAACACACAAATACTGGTTTCAACGGATATGAAATAGAGAGTTTCAAACTCCTTATGGCTTAGCCACTTGACTCGATTTGACCCAAAGATACGAAGTAAGAAAAATCCGGAATCTCTTCTTTGTGATGATAATGCCAAAAAAGACAATATCAAGTTGGCTCATATATCTTTCTTTATGTTAATCGTGACAGGCCTCTTGAATCTTCTCTTCCCTATCTTTTTTTTTTTGATAGGAATTCTCTTGTTGAGACCCTATGAATCAATTGAAACCTCAGATTCATACTAAAACCACGATGATTTAAGAAAACCAAAGCTAAACTCAAAGGATTTCTGAGTAAAAACCATTTGATCATCACTTCTTCAATGAATGTAATAACTCAACAAAATCTAGAGAAAGAGGTTTCTTTCGGAATTATGAAGGAAGAAATTGTTTGATTTAGAAAAGACCTATTTTCCTATTTCCATTTTTTTTAATCCGGTTGCGAGGTCTGAATAATAGGTATGAATCATAGTTCAAATATTTCTTTTCTTGATCTATTCTATATAGTCCGTGCTCCAGAGACTATAATAAATATCTGACGAGGTAGAATCATCTTGATAGAGATGACAGGTCCATTCTCTGTATTATCAATAGGATCAATTATAACAAGTCACACGCTCATATTCCGTAAATGAAATATCAAAACAAATAAATTCCACGATCGAACTACCAGAATGGTCTATAAATCCAAGTCTTAGGTAATCTTAAGTTGAAGTATTAAGTATCTTAAGCATTAAGTAAGTATAAGTAAAATAATCTTTTTGATTGAAAAACTAGGACTTACTAGTTTTTATGAACTAATTAATTGAAATTCCATCCAGTAAAACAGATGAATTATAAATTTCTAAAATAATAGATAGAAATATTGCAAATAGAGCCATTGCAATTCCCATAAGTGGTGTAGTCCCCCACCCTGGAGCTACTTTTCCATATTCCGAATTCAATGGTTTCAATAAACTCCCTATGCCAGTTGATCTTGGCCCAGATCTAGAACTACTCTCAACGGTTTTTGTAGCCATAAATCCTCTTTCATCATGGGTTTAAATCTGTTGACTTTGTATACCATTCCGTTGTAGTTGTAAATAAACAACATTATCGTGATCCTTTGTGATCTTGAAATTATCGAAAAATGGAAACAGCAACCCTAGTCGCCATCTCCATATCCGGTTTACTTGTAAGCTTTACTGGGTATGCCTTATATACCGCTTTTGGGCAACCCTCTCAAAAATTAAGAGATCCCTTCGAAGAACATGGGGACTAGTTGAAGTAATGAGCTCCAATATTCATATGGGGGCTCATTACTTCAATGGAAAGAATGAAAAATCATTTCATTTTTTTAGTTGGAACTTTAGGTGGTTCTCGAAAAAATATAGCGAAAAAAATTATCCCTAAAGTCGAAACTAAGAGGAATATATAAACCAATGCTTCCATAGATTCGATCGTGGTTTACAATTATAGCTTCCACACCTATTCATTTTGGATTATTTACTAAAGAAATTCGAATTTGAGATTTACAATTTACTATTACTAACTATTACTATCTATATAGTATGTATATATAGATATAGTCATTCATATCTTATTACTATTCGATTATATTCTATTTCGAATTTTTCTATATTATTCTATTTATACATAAAAATATAGATAAAAAGATAAATATATGAAATATAATGAAATATCTAAATACTAGAATAAAAGAAAAAATAGAGGCAAAAGATGGCAAAGGGATTTTGTATCAGACTACTTGTTTCCTTGTAGTTGGATCTCCAAGTTTTTGGAATGCTCCAAATTCCACTTGAGCATCCAAATCTGGATCAATACCGGCAAAAACATCTCTGAACAAGGTTCTGGCGCCGTGCCAAATGTGTCCGAAAAAGAAAAGCAAAGCAAACGTAGCATGTCCAAAAGTGAACCAACCCCTTGGGCTACTACGAAAAACACCATCGGATTTCAAAGTAGCCCGGTCTAATTCAAAAATCTCACCCAATTGGGCACGTCTAGCATATTTTTTCACAGTAGCAGGATCACTATAAATGACTCCATTGAGTTCTCCACCACAGAATTCAACAGTTACCCCTACTTGTTCAACACTATACTTGGATTCTGCCCTTCTAAAAGGAACATCGGCCCTCACAATTCCGTCTCCATCTACCAAAACTACCGGAAATGTTTCAAAAAAGGTAGGCATACGACGTACAAAGAGTTCACGCCCTTCTTTATCTCTAAATATGGGGTGCCCCAACCATCCAACAGCTATTCCATCCCCATTATCCATTGAGCCTGCTCTGAATAATCCCCCTTTCGCCGGATTATTACCAATGTAATCGTAAAAAGCTAATTTTTCGGGAATTTTAGACCAAGCTTCCGATAAGCTCAAATTTTCGGCTAGTCCGGCCCCAACTCTTCGATATATTTCTTGTTGGAAGTACCCCTGATCCCACTGATAACGAGTGGGACCAAATAATTCGATTGGAGTAGTTGCTGAACCATACCACATAGTTCCAGCAACTACGAAAGCTGCAAAAAAAACAGCAGCAATACTACTGGAAAGCACAGTTTCAATATTACCCATGCGTAATCCTTTGTATAAACGTTGAGGCGGACGGACACTAAGATGGAATAGACCCGCTAATATGCCCAATGTACCTGCTGCAATATGATGAGAAGCTATTCCTCCCGGAACAAAAGGATCAAAACCTTCCGCACCCCACGCTGGATTTACAGATTGTACTTTTCCCGTTAGTCCATAAGGATCAGACACCCATATACCAGGACCATATAATCCTGTTACATGAAATGCACCAAAGCCAAAGCAAGCAACTCCTGAGAGAAATAAATGAATTCCAAAGATCTTGGGCAAATCCAAAGAAGGTTTTCCCGTACGTTCATCACAGAAGATTTCTAGGTCCCAATACACCCAATGCCAGATAGCTGATAAGAAGCACAAGCCAGAAAACAAAATATGTGCTCCTGCCACGCCTTCATAACTCCAAATGCCCGGATTCATTATAGTTCCTCCCGATATATTCCAACCCCCCCACGAATTGGTTATTCCTAAACGAGTCATAAAGGGTATAACGAACATGCCTTGTCTCCACATTGGATCAAGAACAGGGTCAGAGGGATCAAAAACCGCTAATTCATATAGAGCCATCGAGCCGGCCCAACCAGAAACTAGAGCTGTATGCATTATATGAACAGAAAGTAATCGACCGGGATCATTCAATACAACGGTATGAACACGATACCAAGGCAAACCCATGTAAATACCCCTTTCTGAAAAAGAAATAGACATTATGTAACTTTATCGCATTGGAAAAGACTAGACCGTGTATTTAACCTGTTTGGTAGATTTTTTATAGGAAAGGATTAATATTTATTTGTATTCCCTTCTTTTTATCTTTAATGAAATAGAATTTTTTCTATTTCTTTCTATTTAGAAGAACAAATAGAAACAGATCTTATTCTATACCCAATAAGTACCAATACGCAATGGGAGGATTTTTAGGGAAAAAAATGCATAGATACTTTTTTAGAATTCAAAATCATTCGAACAATCGGCTGATCCCATCGATCTCCTTCGTTACAATCTTTCTTTATTCATTCTGTATTCCTCTATAAACCTTCCAGTTCTATCCAGTTCTATATATATATATATACTATTATACTATATTATACTATAAGTTTAGCTAGATAAGAATATTAAGTTCTATTTTATAGAATCTAAATAAGATTCTAAATAGAAAGAAGATTAAAAAATATCAAAATAGAATATAAGAATAGAAAAGAAAAGAATAGAAAAGAAAGAGAAAAAATGATGAAGACAATAAAACCATTGTTACGTTTCCATATTAAAGTAAAATATAGTACTTCATCTTTTTATTTATCTTAATGCCCCTTGGTGTTCCAAAAGTACCTTTTCGGAGTCCTGGAGAGGAAGATGCAGCTTGGGTTGACGTATAGTGCGACTTGTCAGACAGATTGGTCATATGGTATTTCTCCGTTATCTCCCTCGATCGAGTATTCTCTGTTTCGCCCAATCCAATAAATATATATTCATTTATTGAACCATCAATAATTCGGAGCGTGAAGCACAATAATTCCTATTGGGGATCAATATTATCAATTAAAAGAATTGATGGTTTACTTGGACTGATAAAAGAAAGTATCCAGGCTCCGTTCAAAGAATACCAAATTGTAAATGGTAAGAGTAAAAGTAATAGAATGGGAGTGTAAATGTAATAATTCTGAAATGAAATAAAGAATATAAAAAGAAAATAGAAATTTCATTCAATTCTTAATAATTTCTTAAATTCATTATTAATGAAATAGAATCTAACTTAATATAAGAGAATCTATTTTGTAGAATATATAATAATTACACGATTACTGCTTTTATCATAGACTCTTATTAGACTTACTATAGGGATAATCTTAAACTGCCTACCAATGGAGTAGTATGATGAATACATCGAATATTTTTGGGAAAGGTATGAAAAGTTGAAAAAAAAAGAAGTGGTACTGGAATCATTTGACCTATATGCTCAAATGGAATTCGGGCAAATCTTCCCCCGGAGTAGAACAAGAACCTAAAAGAATTGAAAGGGCCCATTCAGGAACAAGAAAATGACATCGTAATTTGAATTTCGATGAAACAATACATCAATGAGAGGTTAGTTCAATAAGTTCATAAAATTCTTTTTGATATTCTACATTATAGAATATAGGGAAGGGGAAGGAGAGCAAAACTCATGTTAAAAAAAAAAAAAGAAATAGGATTGGAATCGACACATTGATCTTTTTTTTTCGCAATTCTTTCGAACCGTATGCATCCAAAGGTGCACGTACGGTTCCTCAGGGATACAATTTTGCCCTAATCAACCGACTTCATCGAGAAAGATTACTTTTTTTAGGCCAAGAGGTTGATAGCGAGATCTCGAATCAACTTGTTGGTCTCATGATATATCTCAGCATAGAAGATGATACTAGGGATCTTTATTTGTTTATAAATTCTCCAGGCGGATGGGTAATACCAGGAATAGCCATTTATGATACTATGCAATTTGTGTCACCGGATGTACATACAATATGTATGGGATTAGCCGCTTCAATGGGATCTTTCGTTCTGGTCGGAGGAGAAATTACCAAACGTCTAGCATTCCCTCACGCTTGGCGCCAATGAGTTTTTTTATTTGAGAAAAAAAAAGAATACTATGCCTTCGCTGTATCGAATATGAATCAAATAAAGAATAAGTAATAATAGCATGGCAATTCGAGTTCGATATGAACAAACCTTTATTGTTTTTTTCTAACATGAGATTTTGTATCGAGATAGTAGTATGAAAGAAGGGTTATTCCCAATTTGATTTTATGTGTCAAGCAAGAGTCAATTTCAGCGTCACAAACCATTATTCTTCCACACCAGAAGTCTCTTTCTTCTTTTTATGTTATGAATGTTATGAGAAAAAGAGTTAAAAAAAAATGGAAAAAATCATTTGATCCTTCTTGGATCCTATAAAAAAAACTTTGGGATTGCTAAACCACAGACGAGAGAAATATATAAAGCAACAGAACCATCATAGTATCTTTTTAACTACTAAGAAAGGAAGGGTGGTAAATGGATCATTTAACGATTTGGATCGGATAGGTTCTATTTATTCTTTTCGATAGAATAGCTTATATCAAAAAGATAAATTCCATTGCAGAGCCGTATGCAATGTACAAAAGATGCCCGTACGGTTGTTTAATTCTATTTTTTCTTGTTCTTTTGATTCCCCCTTACTTTAATACTTTAACCCAATTGTGCAATATATAGATAGAAGAACCATTCATGATGTTATATCAATATCATCAGGGTTATGATTCACCAACCTGCTAGTTCTTTTTACGAGGCACAAGCAGGGGAATTTATTCTGGAAGCAGAAGAACTATTGAAGCTTCGCGAAACTCTCACAAAAGTTTATGTACAAAGAACGGGCAACCCTTTATGGGTTATATCCGAAGATATGGAAAGGGATGTTTTTATGTCAGCAACAGAAGCCCAAGCTCATGGCATCGTTGATCTTGTAGCGGTCGAAAATGATAATACTGGGGATTCCATATAAATATACGAATTCCTTTGAAAAATTGGAATTTCCCGTGTGAATAGAAATCATTCATAATCATCAACCATCAGGTTAAGATCGATCTAAACCAACCCGCTCTATTCTATCTAGAATGAGATTCTATAGACACGCCATGCCAACCATTAAACAACTTATTAGAAACGCACGAAAGCCAATAAGAAATGTAACGAAATCTCCCGCTCTTCGAGGATGTCCTCAGCGTCGAGGAACATGTACTAGGGTGTATGTGCGACTCGTTCAGTTCAGATCATGAGTTTGAAAAATGTAAAAGTTTTTTACAGTATCAACGACCACTACCAATGAATTAGGAGAGATATAGTAAAAGACGGCCTTTTAATTGACTAGTATCTAAAAATGAAGATCTAGAATCTACTTAATTATGTTATGAATTTATGGTTTCTATTGGTGCAAATCCAATCACTCCATTTGAGATGAGAAGGAATTCTCCATTGGTAACAAATAGTTATCCATTAAGCGGAGGAAAAAGGTTATGCTCCTATTCCTTTTCTTGAAAAAACGGACTAACAGGGTCAGCTACCTAGCCAACTTTCAGAATTAAATGCCGTCACTGTATGGATAGCTTTTTTGTGAAAAGGACTATTACTTTATAATTAGAATTGAAAAAAGAATTCTAATTGAAAAATGAATGGGTAGAGCCAAAGAGTGTGAACTATACAAATTCACGATAAAACTTGATGAAATGAAAGAAGAGGCTCCGGTGTATAGAGAGGACCTCACCGTTTCAGAAGTTACCATAGAAACGAGGAAACCCACTATTCTTTTTTATTTAGTAGTATTTTAATTTCTTATTTCCGGGCGAGATACCTTGAAGAAAGAAAAAATCGTGGTCGGGAAGGTCATAGTCGCAAAAGCCATTGGAATTTATATTTTATATATCGGAAGAATCCGTTTTGTTATTAATCGACCGGAGGAAAAGGATGACTGAAAGAAGAGAAATCAATTAGTTATTCAAGAAAATTTCATTTGATTCAATGACCAGAGTTAAACGAGGATATACAGCTCGGAGACGTCGAAAAAAGATTCGTTTATTTGCATCAACCTTTATAGGGGCTCATTCAAGACTTACTCGAACAACTACTCAACAAAGAATGAGAGCTTTGGTTTCTTCTCATCGAGATAGGAGCAGGAAAAAGAGAGATTTTCGTCGTTTGTGGATCACTCGGATAAATGCGGTAACTCGTGAGGATAGGCTATTCTATAGTTATAGCCTATTCATCCACAATCTGTACAAGAGACAATCGCTTCTGAATCGTAAAATACTTGCGCAAATAGCCCTATCAAAGAAGAATTTTTTTGATATTATTTCAAATAAAATCATTAATCAAAAATAAAAAAAAAAGAATACAAATCAAATAAAGGAATAAAAGAATCTTAATTATTATACAGGAAACAAGAATGATTGAAACAGTATTTCCCGGAGAATGGACTCCGGGAAGATAGAAGAAAAATAAATGAAGATTTGAGTAGTAGGAATAAACGAACATCTTTCAAGAAAAAAAGATTTCTTCCCCATTTTTACTTTTTTATAATTTTAGAGTTTAAAATACAAGAATCAAATCTGGATTCTAGTTTTTTTTCGAGCAAAAAATTCATATTAATATGAGCTTGAGTTCCGATTGGACTTTTGAAAAGTCTATCTATTTATTTTTGGTTCTAGGACCAGTAGTTCTAGGGATCGACTCCACTCTCTCCAATTGTTTCTCATTATTGCGAAAAGGTAACAAAGATAAAATACGAGCTTGTTTTATAGCAATAGTAATTAATCGTTGTTGTTTCAAAGTTAACCTATTTGTCCGTCTAGATAATATTTTTCCTTGTTCACTAAGAAATCGACTAATTAAACTCATGTTTCTATAATCGATTCGATCCCCCGATCCAATTGGGGGTAAACGTCTACGAAAAGATCTCTTGGATTTACGAAAAGGTTGTTTGGATTTATCCATGGTTTGTTTATTCCTTCTATATATCTATATAAAATAATCTATAAAATAGAATACTTTTTTTTATTCATTTAATTAAGATTCGACCAAAACAGGATTTGGTTTGTATTATATATGTTAAGATGTAAAGTTCTTAGTCTTCCCACTGCTTGTAAAAATAAAACAAGCATTTTCCGTTGCATCTATTTCTTTATTTCCCCATGAATTGTATACTTTTGACAATAGCGACAAAATTTTTTAAATTCTAGTCGATTGGGTGTATTGTTTCGATTCTTTTGAGTAACATATCTAGAAATGCCCGGCGATTTTTTATTGACACCCTTTCGAACACAACAGGTACATTCCAAAATAACTATAATTCGAATATCTTTACCCTTGGCCATGAACCTCCTTTTCATTTTGGATCGACTTCACTTTAGAACTATCTTCATTTTCTTTTTGATCCGAACCAAAGAAAAAGAAAAGAAAAAAGAATCTACATTCTATATCTATACTATATTAACTATATTAATAAACTATATTAATAAAAGTTATTAACTAGAAATGGAATTTGTAAATATTTTCTTTTTCTAATTCTAATAATTCGAATGACTTCTAAGTACTATAATCTAAAAAAGAATTACTATTCATTAATCTAACTAGAAAGAAAAAGAGTCATATTCATTAATAGAATAATATTACGAATATCGTAAGAATTCATTAATACAATTTTTTCTAACTATGAATTCTTCCTATCCTAATCTCAGTATCTTCTTCTTCTTTCTATGTTAGAATTTCGTGGAACCGCCCCTAGACTGGATCCACATTTCCATTTATTTTCCCAAAAATTCTATCGTAGATTCCCTGTATTTTGACTGAGGTTCGATACCCTCTTTTTCTTTCTTTTTTGATAATAGAAAAGAAAAAGGAGGCGAAATTGGAGCCATGTTACGTAGAATTGTATCTCAAATCTTCTTCATTTTTTCACAGATCAATAAAAGAATTCAATCAAGATGAAAAAAAGGGGAATGACAAGGCATCTGGAAATAAACGATTAATTTCTATCAATAGACCTGCTAAAGACCCAAACCATAGAGTGGTTAGCACAGGTGCCGTTGAGAGATATGTTTTTATATCTCGCATTGAAAATCCTCCTTCGTCTTTTCTTTTTTTTTTTCTTATTTCTTTCAATTCTTTCTTTATATTATTTATATTGTATATTGTAATACATATATAAATACATATATAGTCTCTAATACATAGATTATAGATAACCCGATATTTTAATTTTAGTTCAAGATTCTTTGTTTTTGCTTGAAATGAAATTAGTAATTAGGAATTACTAACTAAAATGCATATATATGTACAATGATCCAGCAGATTCCATTTTGCCGCCCTCTAAAAAAAAAAAGACAAAAAAATTATCTAT